AAATAAAGAAAAAAAAATAAACAGAGTTTTCTTATTTGAAACGCCTTGTGATCTTCAACCAATTTTGTGCTTCAATATAATTACCGGGAGTAAGTGCTATAGCTTGTTTCCAATACTCAGCGGCTTGATTGAACCAAGCCTCCGCAATTTCAGAATCTCCCTGTCGAATGGCCTGTTCTCCCCGGTCGGAATAGGCAGGTAAATTCCTTCCCTTAGAACCGTACTTGAGAGTTTCCTACCTCATACGGCTCAACAGTTAATTCTTTTGGTGTTCCATATTTTTAAAAATTTACCAGATCTAATCTATTTCTCATAGATCTATCCCATTTTTTTTCTCGAGTTAAGCAAAAGAGGTTAATTATATAAGTTTCAAACTTCAATTTTGCTGAATAATTAAATAAGTTTTATCTTTTTTCCCACCTTCAGAAGAATAAAGGATAGGCATTCCACTATCGTTACAATTTTCTGAAAGATAACTATCTCGGTTTCATCTAGAAATTTATATAGAATCCTTGAAAAAGACTTTTCTTCATAAGAAAGGAAAGACTTACAGTCTTTGGGATCTGATGCTACACCGCTGCTCAATATCGTAGGGGATCCACCCTATTACATAAGTGGATTCCTAAATTTTGATCTTATATCATGATATAAGTAAAAGTAAGCAGTTTTTATTGTATCGGCCAAAAACCTTACTAATTGATCTTTACGGTGCTTCTTCTATCTATTAGATCCTTTATCCATAGAATAAAGTATCTAGGCATACCTACTTCTTCATATTTTTTTTCTTCTATGAAGTTTCTTTCTTTGCTACAGCTGATACAAATCGTTGGTTTGGACAATACATATGTAGAAAGCCTATTTTTTTTAGTAGTTGTTAGCGAATTTGCTCTTTTTTTTTTCTTTCTATAGTGGAGATAGTCGCACGTAATGACAGATCACAGCCATATTATTAAAAGCTTGTGGTAAGAACGGGTTTCGTTCTAGTGCCCGAAAATAATATTCCAAAGCTTTCGTATGTTCTCCGTTCCTTGTGTGGATAAGGCCTATGTTATAGAGTATATAACTTCGATCATAGGGATCGATTTCTAGTCGCATAGCTTCATAATAATTCTGTAGAGCTTCCGCATAATTTCCTTCGGATTGAGCCGACATCCGTTACGGCCGTTCGTTATTCGATTCAAAGAATCTCCGTTCCAAAACCGTACGTGAGATTTTCATCTCATACGGCTCCCCCTTTATGTGATGCGCATAATGAGATGAGAATAATACATGAAATCAAAAAAGATTGAAATAGTCTCATTATGAACTGCTGGGACTAGCGTTTTTACAAAAAATCTCTAGCCAACCTTCCTGTAAAAGATCTTTTCTTAACATCAAGCATGTAGTTACTAGATAAAAATGGTAATTCTAACAATTTCTTTGTCCTCAACGCATCTAACTTTCCAGGAATTAGTCACTTCAACAGTCTTCGATGGTTATACAGGTATCCAAAATACAAACGAGATGGATGTTTGTTGTCCCAACCATTTTTGTAAGTTCCGATCCCGATACGGAAAAGGGATAATTTATAACAAAGTTTTCGTGTTGTTGATTCCTAGGCGTAGTGCTTCTTCCCCTCTGCTACCTATTTTTACTAGTGGAGTAGATTTTACTTAATCCATAGGTGTAACCTTTCGCTCAATACTAGAATCGACAATTAAAGCATCCGAGGTTACATTAATCGGGGATACACGACAGAAGGAATTTTTTTTTTTATTTTAAAATTGCACCTCCAAAAAGCGTAGATTTATTTCAATTATTGTTTTCTTTCTATCCCGAATAATGTGTCTTTCTACTAAGACTGAGAGCGGTAAAGAAAAAAAAAAAAAAATCAAATCGCACCATCTCTGTAATAGGTGAATGCCTCTTTTTCCCCGGAAGTTGTCGGAATTATTCGTAATAAGATATTGGCTACAATTGAAAAGGTCTTATCAATAAAATTTCCATTTATCCCAGATCTAGGCATCGGTAACAACCCATTCTATAATTTTTTTTAATCACCTCTCGTGAGAAAATGATCCCACAAACTAAGGAATTGCATAGTACGAAATAACATAAAAACGGATTCATTAAAAAATCCGACTGGATACTCAAATTGTTTCTTTTTGATTTGACAGGAATCAATAAAAAATAAGAAATATTTCAATCCGATTAAATTTCATACAAATGTAGTAGGATCAGAATGAAGGGAACTATTCTGATTTCATCAAAGTTGAAGAATAAAATAATTTGATTTCTCTTACAGATTGGGGTAATTCGAGAAGTTTTTTTGATTGAATTTTGATCCAAAGAGCAAAAAGAATCGAATAATTATTCTATGATTGATAAATTTTGACTCGATCTATGGGATAAGGAGTTGTTGGTGAAAAAGCGAAAACTGTAAAAGTCGAATTTTTAGAAAAATGGAATCATAGTTTAAAAAACTAAATAGAATCATGATCTAAAAGTATCCATTAAACAT